GTGATTGATGAGTGGGTAGGTGGGTTAGGTGCACTTCTCGCCCAGTGGGAAGTAATGAGGCTAGTATCCCCCCCCTGAATGAAGAAGTAGTGGGGCCCCCTTCCCGCGTATGCGCCTTTATTTAGATTCTTTCTCTTTTTTTTTAATTACCAATGGAGAATCTTTCTAAAAAAATAGATCTGGCAAAACGCAATTCGTCGAGTGAAATCCCTTGCATTTTTTTCAGGTAGCTTTTTCTTTCTTACGCCTATTTAGCTAGTGGGGCATTGGTCATAGCCGAAATTCGTCGAAGGGATAAAAAAAATAAGAGAAAGAAGGGGAAGTTTTTTCTTTCTTTCAATCCAAATAAGAGAACAAAGAAACCACTAAAAAATGAAAGTTAGATAAAGAAGTGTTAGTAAGAACTAGCACTAGACTTCTTCCCCCCTTTCTACCTTTTTTCTCTCCTTTTGTTTGTGCTTCCACCCGGGCTTTGCATTCTGTTTTATAGAGACCCGAGGAAATTTTAATAATAATTAATGTAGAAAGGTGAGGTACTTTCCCCGGCATACGGAAAAAAAAATCCAGGATGACGTCTTTCAAAAGACGAGTAAGGGACGGGGAGAGGGAGGCTCTCGAAACCAAATGAGACTAGAAAGAGCATGGGAATTAGCACCATTCATATGAGTGCTTTTGTCTCTTCGAGACAACAAAGGGACAGCCCTCTCTCTATCTCAGTCTCGGTTTAGCATCATATATCGATCTGGAGAAAATTTTTATTGGTTGTAGCGCGGATTAAGGAGCAGCTCCTCTATGCTGTGGCGGGGGGGCTGTCGCCGCCTGATAAAGGCAGAAGCGGGGGCCACCGGAGCTATCTGCGTCGAGTGTTTCGATTGAAATGAAAGAGGAAGGGATAAAACTAAAATGCCAGCACATAAATAGAAAGAGTCGTGCTTAAAAGTGGAATTATTCTAAGATCCATTGCTCGATTTTGCTGCATGCTCTGCTCCCAAAATGCAGAGAGACTTGCGAAGGCAGATCCGGGTTGGTTGGTCCGGAAAGTCATGGGAGAGGCAGGCTAAGTGAAATAAGATACTGATGCTATTCTAGAATCTTATGAATCAAGCACGGCACACTTTCTATATCTCCTCCGTCTACAAGGTAAACAGCTTAGCTTAGAGCACAGCGTGTTCGCCACCACACTGGCTGGCTGGCGCATTGGCCTTACCGTAAGAAGCCCGAGAGGTATTTCGATATATCTCGTGACACGCTCCGCGTGGCATTTTTTTTAGAAAGTCCGTATAACTTCAAAAGAATCATTCTTTATGAATCAAGTACCGTTCAAAGGGTGCATTGCCTCTTTGAGTGAAGAAGAGAAGGGCTTTGTATAGACACTCTTGAGCCATGTTCGTCGCCCTAGGCTTACCATTATTTCATTCTATTGATTGGTTCTAGCTCCAAAGAACATATACATGGAGCTATGTCGACTTACGTGCGTCTCGTTGACTAAACGATCAAGGTATACCACGTATCATCCCCTCTTTCCATAGAGGAGAGATAAAAAAAAAAGAAAAAATATAGTGAACAAGCAACGGCTTCTAGTTTAGACTAGCGCTACAGACGCTATTCATATAGTTATTTAAGAAGCCGTTGTGCGTGAGTGAAGTGCCGTATAACGGCGCATGTAAGTACAAAGGGGATCAGCGTGAGTATAAGTAAAGTGACGCTACGCGTCTTCCTTGGTTATTTAGAAAGAGTTTCTTTGTTGTTGTTAAGTGAATCGGACATCACTTTATGCTAATTAAAACCAGACCCTTCAGTGGATCTTGAATTTAGTTTGAGTTAAAGGAGATGCCTTCCTTGTTTCTGAGTTCTTGAGTGAGAAGAGAGACAGGAGACGAGAGCGGATTCATATGAGTTGTTCTTGTTTGAGTTGCTTGACCGGACGGAGGGGATCTGTAGCGAGCCCTCGGCGATTGAGAGGACTCGAACCTAACCCCTGTCTTTTAAAGAATTCCTAACACCTTTTGAAGCAGTAAGTAAAGTCCTCTTCTATTTGTCCCTTAGGTTACTTAAGTCTAGTCTCTTCTTGTTCTAGCTAGTATTAAGTAAGTAATCCTTTCAGTTTCTGCTTTGTTCTTGAAGTGTCAAGATTCTTTCTTTCTTGTAAGCTATCGAAATGCCTCTTTGTTAGAGTCATGAGGGAAAGAATAAGTATATTATCGAGTCTTTCCTCTAGGAAAACCAGTACTCTATTCAAGTGAAATATCTTAATATAGTAACTTTTTTTTATCTTAATTCCTATTCTATTTTTCTGCTGATTTTATGTAAGACTGAGCTTCTCTTTTTTTCTGTGTATAATAGGACCGGGGTCCCACCTCACCACTCCCCTTCCCCTCGGCCAACGACAACCTCTGAGATGCTGCTTTTCGTCGGCCGAGGCCTCACTTCCCCCGGTCTTATTCGTTCTTTCTACCCAGAAGAAGCGAAGCTAGCTTTATTACAATTTTTGGCTATCTTT